AAAAGCTTGATTCGAGGCGTCAGCAAAACAAAACACTGCCGTCTCTTTCAAAAACAAAAGCCCCTTAGCGCCCCGGGACGGGAGTGGGGGACGGCCCTACGCGCAGGCAACAGCAGCACCGGCGCTACGAAGTCAGAATCGAACCCTTCTGTTGGCTTTCCCAATTCATTCGTGAATAAGAATTCAAGGGCTAGAAGCGCTCGCTTCTAGCCGCTTCGCCTGCTTCTTATTATGGCGGTTGGCGTGGCGGAAATGAACGAAAAGCGATATGAACGTGCAATTTTCAAATAGATTGATAGATAGCCTGATCTGTTCTGATGGATCGAAAGAGTAGGAATGGATAGAGAGGGAATCCATCAATAATAAGGGGAAATCTCCTATTTTTATCTATAGATGAGACAACCATCTATTCTTGATCCATCAGAAAGAAATCGATATGTATCTGATGGAGTCTACTACATCGTACGTAGAACGCCCAAGCGCTTTTAAGGCCTGCTCAGTCAGTTCTCTTATCCATCGGTCCAATGCACTGGGCTCATCTCATGGAGGGAAAAGCCAAAATGTAGTTGTGTTGTTGTTCGCCGCCTCGACGCATTCCCTTCTCTCCCCGGCATCGTCCCACACAGAAAGAAAGAGCGCAGAGCCCCGGCCCGACCTGTAGGTCCGCTAACGTAAAGCGAGGAGTTTAGCCTGAACCGGCAAACCGAAGTAACTTTCGGAACCATACTTCCTACAGCTAACACGTGTCCAGTTCAGCGGGAACGCGCAGCGCAAACGAACGTGAGCTGCTATACCGAATCCCCCGCCGGCCATCGGGGACCGAGTGGTAAAGCCATGATCCGCAGGGGAACGGATCACTCATTCTTCCATTGGGGACAGGTGCACGAACGACAACTCCAAACGTCACACATCCGTCGCCTACCTACCGTTTAGGTGGCACCAGCGAGATCCAGCTAAGGTAAGGAACTTCGTGTCGCGGCTGCTCCACTCCGCCGCGGTCCCATGAGCTGAACTTCGTTGCCTTCCCGCGCGCGAAGCGGATGGGTGCCGCGCTGCGGGTCAGTTTCGGGGCGGGGGGGCAAATAGAGACCAGAAGAATGATTCATTTGGATCGACGAGCTTTTTCAGCCCCAAAACTAAGAATCAATGGAATGTCTGTCTATCCATGAATATCTATTCTATCTGTATATCTAGGGAATCACTTTATACATATAAAATTATATTATGGCATGATATGATCGCCTAGCTGTAGCCGCATATCAGCTGCGCTCAACATGCGGGATTTCTGTTGGATCAGATCTTTCGCTTTGACGGAAGCTTTTGGACCTAGCGAAAGGACTTTAAGCCTTTGCGCAAGCAAGCGCGAGAGAAGCAAGCAAAGTAGAAGCTTTGCCAGAAGCAAGACGAGGAAGCGGAGCAAGCCCCCCGACCGACTAAAATACAACAGTCGCGACCTACTTTGATTCAAAAGAAAGGCGAAGGGTTTGGCAACAAGCAAACGGCTTTCTATCATAGTTGCAAGAGTTCCAAACCTTAACTACTTAAGTACCAAAGGCTGCTTTCGGTTGGTTTCATAAGGGGGCTGTTCACTACAAGCTATCAGTGCTGTCTTAGATTGAACGGCAATAAGATAAGTCGACGTTCAATCTCTAGGGCGGGTTTCCGCTGAGAACGGAATAGTGTTCGTGTCCAAAGGCGAACAACGCCCTAGCTTCTAGAGTTCGCTGCTTTTCCCAGGCCGGAGAAGGTCTTATACCGCTCGCCTTTGTTTGATATGTTCATTCAGTACCAATACAAACTACAACTACACAAAAAAAGGAAGGGCCGCTATAGAAGCTAAAAGTAGCCTATAGTAGAGTAGTCGGCCTAACAAAAGCGTCACGGCAACATAAAATTCCCCTTATGAATGTAATCTTAAGTAGGGGGCTTAGGCCGCCCGCCTACCAATCAAAGAGGCTGAGAGTAAGCATAAGCTCACCCGTAAGCTCTTCGAGCTTCCCTTCATTCGCTTCGCGGGAGCCGCACAGCACATAGCTGGAAGTCAGAGGGCCCATACTACCTGCCTAACCCCTCGCTCCGAGGGACCGTAGATCGGAAAGCGCCTTCTAAACCATCCCATTTATCCAAAAGAGAAGGGAAGGGGCCTATTTACTTGCATGACCCCTGCAGATTTTACCCTATCTACACCCGGAGCCAATCTCCTATCGGTCCTGCCGCCACGCCGCAGAACGGGAGCTCGTGTGGAACCTTTTATTTCTGGCGTAACAGCGGTGGCACGTAACAAAATATTACGGTCGCGTAACATAAGGGCCGGAGGTACGGTAAACTCGGCCAAAATATGACACCTAAAGGGCCGGGCGCGCACAATCCTATCCTATCCGAGTCCGAGTTTACCCCTTGCACTTCGGACAGCCGTCCGTAGCATCATAAGGAGGACCTCCCTTTCGAGGTAAAAAAATGGTACGGTACATAGGAGGCTGGTCTTTCTCAACGTGGTGTATAGCACGAAAAACCTTTCGATACAAGAAGGGGCCGTTCACAACATGAAAGAAGAGAAGAAAGAAAGGAGTGATTCTCTTCTTTCTCTTTCTCGAGGGGGAAAGATAAATAGGGTCTTATAGAGGGAGTAAACTAGCTCGACCAAAGGGAGAGGGAGGGGGAGGGGAAAGGATTGGGCCTACCTATCCCGATAGGACCTCATAAAGGAACGGGAGCTGTTGAGAGGTTCCATATTGCCGAGCCGAAGGGCAGCACTTCTGTACGTCATCGTAGTATGTCACGTCGTCTCGTCCCCGCTTGCATTGAAGAGTACCTACGCACTATTTCCGGTTCACTGATAAGGAAGATAGAGTTGGGGTGGGGGTCTACGATGTGATACTCAAGTATGACCCGGGGAGATACATGCTAACTATGGGTAGGAAGCAGGAACCTTTATGTAAATAATTTCAGGGAGTTACAGATCTCTTATACTACCATCGATCGACAGAGCGGAACGACTAGAAAAAGAAGTGAAGTTAGAAAGCCGTATGATAGGTGGTAACTATCTTGTACGGTTCGGGGGGTAATCGGCGTACTCCGATCAGTGGGGGAGAATCTTTGGCTCTATCGAACATACAGGGAATTGGAGGTAGCATTCTACCGATGTTAAGTCATGGACTGGTTCCTTCAGCCCTTTTTCTATGTGTTGGTGTTCTATATGACCGACATAAGACTCGACTTGTTAGATATTACGGAGGTTCAGTGAGCACCATGCCGAATCTCTCTACCATTTCCTTCTCTTCCACTTTGGCCAATATGAGTTCACCCGGTACTAGCAGCTTTATCGGGGAATTTCCCATCTTAGTAGGAGCTTTCCAAAGAAATAGCTTAGTAGCCACATTAGCAGCGCTTGGGATGATTTTAGGCGCGGCGTATTCCCTTTGGCTATATAATCGTTTGGTTTCTGGAAATTTAAAACCTGATTTCCTCCATAAATTCTCCGATCCAAATGGCAGAGAAGTTTCCATATTTATACCTTTTCTTGTTGGAGGGGCGACCGTCCGTTGAACTACCAAAGAAAAAAAGGGTAAACCAATGTGATCATGACATTGTAGGTGCTTGCGATGGGACGGATGCGACTTCCCTCAGTTGGTTTGGGTGGCATAGCCCGTTGCAGAAGTCCCCCCTTTTTTTGATCCATTTCTTTAGTCTTTAGGGAGCCAAAGCTTTACTTTACTAATAAAATAAGGCTCGCGCAGGGGCGCTCACGTTTTTTGGCTAAGCCGTATCTTGCTGGGTGGGACCGAGATAAAGAAAGGACGGGGGGCAACCGTACATGGTACTTCTCGACCGTGTCTCCGAGGGACAGTTGAACGAGCGATTCATGAATGCAGCCGGGTTGGACGAGCCAATAACTCGAACGCGTTCGGTCTGCTTTTTGAGCAAGAATCACAGCGTTACCTTACCTTCACCATGATACGGACTCCAAGTTCTTATGGCAGAGCACGAGGTGATTTATCATCAATATGATGATGGGAATGGAAACCAGAAGCACGACCGGGGTCTTCGTGGTCCAAGATAAACCATCAATAACAGTAACGTAAGCATGAGACTTTTTGGTAGTACCGGTGAACCAGACGGCCGCGGCGATGGAATCTGGGACGGAGGACTCGTAGTATCTCTCTAGATCTGGCAAAAGCGAAAGACTCCCTAACGTAATTCGAATGGGGGCTAACCTGACCGCTGAGCCCACCCTGGCCTCGCACCCGTGGTTGCGAGCTGGAGCTGCCATAGCTTATGGCTAGAGCAATGGGAGGGGGCCCTGGCGGAGAGAACAGTAAGGAGAATGGGCGCTCCGCCCGCTTTTCGGGCGGCAGGAGCAGCGGGCAAGTGCTTGGTAGGCCAACAGCCCAGTGAACCGGGCGGGGCACTCGACGAAAGGGGAGCACACTGAGCAAGTACGAGAAAATTTCCCCGCTCCACTTTATTAAAAGCAAGGACCACTACGGGAGGTCAAACCAAGGACCTATGGAAGTCGGGGCTCGTCCCCGGTCAATATTGGATCAAACAATAGGGGGCCGTAGCACTGACCTCTTTTTTATTGATTCAATACAATAGGGGAAAAGATCATACAGTTCCCTACCGAGACAACAGAAACTCTCAACGGATCCTCCGCGCGCTGGGCATACCTCTTCTGTGCGTCTTTCTCGTGGCGGGAACAGAACAACAGGGAAAGACCCGGCCGACCTGCCCAGGGCTCGAGGGTGAGCTTTATTTAAGAGAGAATGGGGAGTGAATCGAAAGGCTTCCGTTTCCGTTCTTGGTTTGGGGGCTTTCGGGCTCCTCTCGATCTTATTCGTAGTTGGGAGGGGGGAAGGAGTCTAAATCAATGGACATTAATGAACCATCATTGATGGACGTTGCACATGACACGATCAATTCGACTCAAGGTCCGGCGCTAATAGAAGTAGCTGACTCTCCTAGCAGCGACGGAAAAGGGCAGTACTTTTTTCGTAGTAATAGTGGGCGGGTCTCATGAGATCTTTTCTAGGATTCCTTATCACGCCACGCACGTAGATCTTTCCATTGATAGGTAAGAGGGCTCCTCTCTTAGCGTTTCACACTAAGCAAGTTTCACTCCCTCTCCTATGGTCGAGTGAGTCCCTACCTATGGTCGAGCTTGTTTTCTTTCAGAACCTTAGCGCAAGCACTAAGTAAGCAAGCTACCTTGAACAGACTCTTAAAGGTTAGGTTACTACCTGCCTCTACGGAAGAGGTGTACTTTGTACCGCCCGGAGGTCATATAGATCGAAACCCAGAGCGATAAGAACGAAAGTTCTACCCACAGCTACAACCACTGGCGCTTCAAAAAAAAGGCTTCGTAGATTCTAAGGGCGCTACTGAAAGCCTTTTTTTAGGTCGTGTAATAGGAAGGTAAGGTGTAAGCCTCGAAAGCCTTTGGTACTTCGGTAGGGCGAGCAGCCCTTAAACCAAAAAGGTTTGGAACCCTTCCCCTATTTCTGCATTTCATTCTCTAGCCTCAAACAAAATTAGAAAAAAGGAGAGGCCTTCGCATTCCTAATCCGGTGGGGGGCCGGACGGCTTTGTTTGCCCCAGCTTGGCGAATCGCATCCCCGCGCAACGACATTGTTTGTGCGCCCCTTACCGTTCTCGCTCAGTGTTTGCAACGGCTGGGGAGGCAGTCGTAGAAGCGAAGCCTATCGCCACGCCGACCATCAAATACGAGATTGGGCCCCTTCTCAAAGATTTGATGGAATGGCCCAGCCCACCCAAGAGCGCTTATGTCATGTCATATGGGAACTCATGGCTGGAAACAATCCTTATGGTTTTGGTATCCGGTAGGAATAATAAAAATCAAAGTCCAGGTTGGTTGGTGAGCCTAGTGATAGGAGACTATCTAGCTTGGTTCGGAGAGCACTTGTTGGGTTAAAGATTTTTTTTGCTAAATGTTACGGCCTAAATGCTGAACTATTGACCCTACTTGTTCGGATGGGTGTTCACCCCAAAGTGTTCCCGGATTGCATGCATACATCCGTAAGTAACTTAGTGCAACATGGCAAATTTCATTGAGAGGAATCAGCAAAGAAAAGAAAAACGGGTCAACATCTTATTAAGATTTGATCGTTGCATTACTGTGAGATGCCCAAAGACTCCCAGGTATTTGTGTCTCCGAATACCTCTCGAGATGTGTTAAATAAAGTGAATTGTAGGGATGCCTGTCACAAAGAACTCGGGGAAGTATCTTGGCGTGCCACTAATTCATGAAAGGGTTTCTCGGAGAACTTATGCAGATTTTTTAGAGAAAGTGCAAGGAAGACTCTCCGGTTGGAAAGCAAAATTGTTGAATATGGCGGGGATATTCAAAGCATCTAGGAAGAAAGGACGAGCGCAGCGGATATGGCTAAAACAGCGGATACGTTCTAAACCGATTCTTTCACAACTTATTAGATCACCCCCGGTTCACTTCACTCCCTAAAGGCGGATTAAGACTAAGGTAGGCAAGGAAAGAGATATTCAATCAACCAAGCAAAGAACCGATACCACTACCACAGTCTTCACCAGGAAGGAAGAGAGTCGAGACAGAAAGCCAAGACAGTCATCCAGGCATTGGTTACAGACAGGCAGACCAGAGATCGAAAGAGTCAAAGCCAAGGAGGAAAGGGAAAGCCGAGAAGACCGTATTCAATAGGACCGGTTATGAACCCAAGAGCGGATAGGAGTACTCATACTCAAGGACCGGAAGCTCTCACAGCGTCAAGGCAAAGAATCACTCCTATTGGAAGAAGAGCGTTTACGATCAGAGCGGAGGGAATGAAATAGCAGCTACTTCTGTGCGTGGCTATCTTCTCCTATTGATTAACGTCCTTCAAAGAGCGTATTCTATTCCTTCTGTCCGTGGGTGTGGGACTAGTGCAATCATTCCCTTCCTCACAGCTCCTTCTTCTTCTTCATCACCAGGAGTTGATTCAATTGCTAAGAAGGCATTTCCTCCAAGAGTTTCTTCTTTCACAACAACCATGGCATGACTTATTATAGGATTCATCTTTTTCACTCACCATCAACAGGAAAGGACAGTGTGGCATACTATTATATACGATGAATGTGCAGCTAGGAGAGCAGCTACTTCTGAACTTTCTAACTTCAGCTAGCTGACTGGTTTACTACTGGCTTTCAACCCTTGGGCAGCTATCCTTGGCATGCGTGCTACTGGCCCGCCTACTGAACTCCTACTGTCCTGCTACCAAGCATTCTCTCTTTACTCGCCTAAGGGTGCACTAAGAAAGATTGCTACAACGACAAAAGGAAAGAGTATATACACCCATAAATCGTAGACCGGAACTTCCCCCTTTCCTTTGCAATGACTCCTCTTTTGCTCATGACCTAGCTCGTTTGATAAACAGTTATCGGTAGGCCATTCAATACTCTCGGTTGTCAAAGAACTCCTAGCTCTCGGTTGCAGCGGATACTAGCAGCGTTTACTTGCAGCGTTTCGCTATCCGCTGTTCTTCTAAGCGCTGTTCTATAGAAGGTTAGAGTCTAAGAAGGAAAGCCCTCCTTCCTCTCTCGGGAGGCAGACCACGTTCCAAGCCACCTTGGCAGCCTTAGAGATCCCAACTGCACCATGCCAGAGGAAAGATCTGAGGATCTGGTCAATAACCTTGCACACCTCCTTCGGCAAAATGAAAATGCTACTCCAGTAGACCTGAATACTGAACAACACTGATCTGATGAGCTGAAGTCTACCCGCATAGGAAAGCCGTTTGCTAGTCCAAGATTCAACCCTGTTGGTAATCTTATCAATGAGAGGCCTACAGTCTCTGGCTGTGAGTCTAGTAGAAATAAGGGGCACTCCAAGAAACTTGATGGGCAAGGTCCCTTCTTTGAAGCCAAAAAGGTTCTCAACATTGTGCTTAGTATCTTCATCCATCCCAGCACTGAAAAATTTGTTTTTGTCAGGCGCTCGGAGAGCCCTGAGAGAGCAGAAAAGGAATCAAAACTCTCTTTAATGACAGAGGCTGATTTGGATTGGAGATCTCCTTGGCAGAATAACAGGAGATCATCAGCAAAACAAAGGTGAGTCAAATCCAGCTTAGCACATCTCGGGTGGTGAGAGAACCTTCCATTACTAGAAGCTTTGACAAGGATCCTGGAAAAGACTTCCATAGCAAGAACAAACAGATAGGGGGAAAGTGGATCCCCTTGTCTCAGCCCCTTCCCTCCGGAGAAATAGCCCTCAAGCCCCCCATTGATGGAGACCGAGAACTTGGGGGTGGTGATACAAGCCGCAATGCATTCAATCAGATGGGCAAGAAGGTCAACAGCTTTCAAAATCCCCAGAATGAAATCCCAATGCACTGAGTCGTAGGCTTTCTTCAAATCCATTTTGATGGCACACCGAGGCTTCCCTGTCTTCCTGTGGTAGTTTATAAGAAGTTCCTGAGCCAAAAGGACATTCTCTTTAATCTTCCTCCCTTCAACAAAAGCAGACTGGGTGGGGCTAATGATCTTGGGAAGCAAGCCTTTGATCCTATTAGCAATCAACTTGGTAATACACTTATAGATCGTATTGCAGCAGGAAATAGGCCGAAAATCTCCCATGACTGTAGGATTAGGCACTTTAGGTACCAAAACCATGATAGTGGAGTTAACTTCCCTTAGAAGCTTGCCTGAAGCAAAGAAAGACTTTACGGCTTCTATCACATCCTGACTCACAATCTCCCAAGCACTTTTGAAGAAGTGGGCAGAATACCCATCAGGGCCCGGGGCCTTGTTACTGTTAAGGGAGAACATAGTTCTTTTCATTTCCTCTGCTTCTACGGGAAGGGACAAAAGGCATCCGTCCTCCTGGGAAAAGGTGAAATAAAAAATCCCTCGAATCTCTGCCACCAACTCTCTTTCCAAAGTAGGGTCACCACCAAAAAGATGCTGGAAAAAGGAGACAGCCTCTTGACTAACAGCTTTATGGTCTGTAAACTTATCCCCCTCGGCATTGTAAACACTCAACAATCTGTTCTTGGACTGCCTAGCCCTCACCACCTTGTGAAAAAACCCTGTGTTACTATCCCCCAGCTTCAGTCACTGAATTCTGGACTTCTGTTTGAGGGAGGCCTCTTCCATAAGAGTGAAATGAGTAAAAACTTTCAAACTCTCTTTTTCCGCATTAGCTAGGTCAGAGTTGGAAGGATCCTGCAAGTGGAGTAACTGCAATCTAGTAAGGTCCTCTCTAGCTTGGGCAACCTTAGAGTTGATGCTACCATAGTGTTTGGAATTAAAGATCTTCAATTCAGGCTTGAGACCTTTCAGCTTGGTGCACAGCCTGGACATAGGTGGGCTAAAGCCCTCCACTGGAGTACTAAAAACTTGCTAAACCAAAGGGGCAAACTCTTCGTGGGAGGTCCATAAATTAAAAAAAAGGAAAGGCTTCTTCCCTGTGACCAACTTCTGCCTGATGGTAACTATCCCCGGGGTATGATCAGAAAGACCTGGCCCTGTGAAGTCTGCTTCAGAGTTCGGGAAGGTAGCAAGCCAACTGTCATTAACCAACACTCTGTCAAGCTTCCTGGCAATAATCTGCTCACTATCTCTGCGGTTGGACCAAGTATAGAGCGGGCCCTTAAAAGGGAGGTCAAACAGATCTATATCTAACAAGCATTGGTGGAGGTCAGTATTATGGCTTCTCCCACTCCCACCCATCTTTTCCTCATGGAATCTAGAAGAATTCAAATCTCCCATAACAATCCAGGCTTGGTCAATCACTACACTGCTCATTCTCTTCAAATCAGCCCACAAAGCCTTCCTCAGATTAACTTCATTCGAACTATAACAAACGGCGGACACCCTGAAATCCCCTTTCTGATTGATGAAGCTGCAAAACACATGGATAATCTGATCACTTCTGTACATAGGGGTCACTTTTAGAATCAACGGATCCCAACCAACCCAAATTCTGCCCAACAATGCATGGTCATAATTATCAAAAACCTCCCAATCCCCAAAAACTTTCCTGCTAATCATGTCTTTATTGATGGATCTTACTTCAGTTTCCACAAGGCCACACAAACTAAGATTATTATTCTTTAGGAGATGTCTAACCTCCCTTTGTTTTGAGGGCGGATCTACGCCCAACCTCACATCCCAGCAACCGAGACTAATCATAAAGGGGCGGTTTTGGGAAGGACCCCCTCCCCCTTTGGGGCTGCTACTTCCCCGAGCTTTCCTATTTTTCTTTTTGGCTTTCTTGCCTTTCCTTTGGCCCCCTACATTCGATTCAGAAGAGAAAAATGCTCCCGAGGACTCTAAGACAAAAAGTATAAAGTCCTCCTGCTGGATACCCCTAGGTGTATGAATTTCCCCCTCTTCCACGACCCCCTCTGAATCTAGGACAGTGAACAAATTTGCCTTCCGAGCCCCCTATGTTGTAGTGGTTGGGGCAGCTTCCCCTTCGTCCAATACCGGCCGCTCTTATTCTCATCGAGATTACCATGTCACGAACTTGATTTGAACCAGCACCCCGGACTTCCCCAGCGAACTTCCTTTTTTATTCTGATCGTGACTTTGGTTACCCGGTTCCCCACGCGGCGAATGGGTACGTCCGGGGTCGATCGTATAGATCGACGCAAAAAAAAATTATTTTAACGAATCGTGCCGCCGAACAAACCTCACCCTAACCACATAAAGCCAGAAAATTAGTGGCAGTTTCAAACCAACAAGAATTCCCAGAAAGTGCTAAATCAGCACTTAGATCCACTAAAAAGTCAATATCACGAAAAAGTGCTTTGTCGTTCGCAATAACATGCTTTAAAATTTTATATGTGGTCCAAGTGGGAGGTAGTATAATATTATGTTGCTCAAAAAGGAGATTAAGTTGTTCTACTATGGTGAATTGCAAAAAATTCACAGTTTCTCCTTTTAGAATGGGGTCATGTGAACGCTCCAAGCTGCTGCTTATGGCAGATACCAGGTGGCCGTTAAGCCTAATTTGTAATAGGGAATGCATGGTTTGGTTGGTGTATTATCGCTCTGCCCCCCCCCCCAAAAAAAAAAGAGGAGAGACTTGTTCTTGCTCTCCAAGACGGAAATAAAATCGCCGGTTGGGTTGGCCCAACCAAGAAAGACATGGGAAGGAATGGAAAACAAACTCTCATGTTGATCTTCTATATGCAAATTCAGTACTTCGTAATCTCCTGCGGAGCCTTCGCTTCTCCACATGGACACCTTCGGTGCCTCACGACTACTTTGACTTCGTAACCTGCAGCTGATCCCAAACCCTTTTCTTTACTTACATAAGGGACTTGCCTGTTTAAGGAATGAATAGGATGGAAAGGGGGATCTCATCAGGTCTGTGCTTGCCACTAGATATCATCTGAATGGACGCTTTCTGGTAATAGAAACCCCATTTCGGCCCCTTCTCCCGTTGGGCACTACCTCCGATGGGTAAAGATACCCGTAGGACCATTCCGGCTGTTTTTCAAGCCTCCCCTCACGCCTTTGGCGCCTCTGATGCATCTGATCGAGACAGAGCTCGAAACGTCTGGGCTTCGGATTGATCTTAATCACATTGGGATGGTACGGGGGAACAAGATGGACTCGGTTAGGTCACCCCCGAGTCCTTTTGCTGGAAGTTCGAATGGCTTCTAGTATGGATGTGTCTCGGCTTCGCCTGACGCTCAAGATCGTCTCAATCCCCTCTCCCTAATGGTATGGTCGAGCAATCTCCCGCTGGTTGAGTGCGAAACCCTCTGCTTGCGGAGATCGAAGGCAGGATTATTAAAAGTTTTCCAAGCTTTGGGTTAGGATTGTTCTCTCGAGACCATAGTGGGAATTCCTTAACAACAACAACATTTTGTGTAAACATGAGGTTACGAAGTAAACGCAGTGAGGTGGAAGTGAAGTGGGCAATCTTTGCCACTGTTGACTTGAACCAGCGTCCAGATATGGAGGGTTGGCTTAGCGGCAAACCAAGTTTGGAGAACAAAAGCCAAACAGGGGCATCCTACCTTTCGTCGCCCTTACGGACCCTACGTCTGTGAAATGACGGAATGATACGAGGGATCCCCCGACGAGTCAGGGAGACGAGAGGAGACTGAGGCAGGACGGTAGTCCTGAGAAAGATCCTGCTGCGAACAGCTCTGTGGCTGGACAGGAGAGAGGTCAACAGCGGCAAGGATAGGAGACTGACCCATATACGTGCGAGGTTTGGAACCCAACAAGCGAGAAACTTTACTTAGTTTAGGAACTCGTCCATCCACGGGACACCTTTCGTAGTGAGGGAACTCCTCTGTTTTTAGCTTGACGAGCGTCTTTAGTTTCCGAAAAACGCATAAACCCCAGGATTTTCGTAAAAGAAAGAGGGACGAGTGACAAGGGACTTGAGTGACTCGCCCTAATCAAAAAGCGGGAGAGGGGCGAAGAAACTCGATCAGCTACTAGAGACGAGCAAGGGCCAGGGACGCGCTCGACGAGCAGACGAGGGACGAGTGGTAGGAGCCGACAAATAGTAGTGCCGGTTCAGTGAAGTCAAGTCTTTACGTCTATAGGGGCTCCCTGACGATCCCGAACCTTCCAAAAGCGGGGGGGTATGTGTTGTTTCTTGGCACTCTCTTTCTTTGTTATGCCAACCTAAAAAGAGATAGGGATACGGGGCTTGACTTGAAAACAAACAACTGGCGCTGCCCCCCTATTAAAGGCAGATAGGGCACTTTTTGCCCTCCTTAACCTAAGCCCAGGATACGAAAAAAAATGCCTCCCCGCTAAAAAGAACGATTGAGAGTGGATTTCTGGTTCGATAGTGTCGAGAAGGTATTAGCCACCGGTGACCGTGCTTTCGTAAAAGCACCATTGGGTGGTGGTTCCTCTCTTTTCTCTTGAACCCCAAACAAAAAATAGATCTCGCCGTCAGCTCGACTAAGAGTTCCTAATCTAAAAAGTAAACTGAACTTGACTTAAGACGAAGGAACCGAGTGCCGAAAAAAAAACAGGTTTCTTAAGGCTTCAAACTACTAGTCATTAAGACTACTATGAAAGAAAAGTAAGGAAGTCCTTTTCTTGACTTGGCCCGCGTGCATTATACCTACAGCCTTTTAAAAGAACTTGATTTCAATTTCAACAAAGCAAAGAAACGAAAGCATAACTCTTTGCTTGTTGTCCTCTTACTCTTTTAGCCTGCCTTGTGGAGGTCTCCTGGGTGTCTACGGCAGATCCGATCAGTCTCGTGATGAAGAGAAATCTTTTCCGATCTTCCACTAAGAAATAAGAAAGGTATCGTCACGACAACTAAATTTGCCCGGTAAACTACTCCGGGGCTCCCCATGGTTTAGTAAAAAGGAAGGGAGATTTTTTCTTCATCCGGGGGTCATTTCATTCATTATGAACTAAAAAATGTAAGGCCGATTAGTGAGGTCTTAAAAACTTCATACAATGAATGATCGGCAATTCTATTTGTGCTTTCAGCAAGTAGGCGACGCGAATCTATGGTTTCTATCAATCGGATACCATACCAATTGCTTGGATGCGTTTGAAAGCCTCGAGATGACTTGCAGAAAAAATGCTTTCTAGGTTTTTCTTGTGTCTCCGTAACAAATGGTCCATTTATTGATGGGCGAACGACGGGGATTGAACCCGCGCGTGGTGGATTCACAATCCACTGCCTTGATCCACTTGGCTACATCCGCCCCTACCCCCGCACAGGTTTAAGTCTCTATCTACGATCAGACCCTTTCCCCCATATGACCGCTATCAAAGAGAAGCTTTTTCCTATACTATAGTTGCAAGTCTATTGTTGTGTTTTGGAATTAGGGGAAGCAAAGCTTCAACAAGTAGAAGCTTCCTGGCAAAGCTTCAAACAAAGAGGTTGGGCTGTTCACTTCATTGATTTTACTTAACTTTACTTAAGATTAAAGATAGGGGCCGGGCGGGCAGTGAAGGCTCGTTTAGTAGACAGCACGGCTTTGACGAGCAGCAAGCACCTACTCCTAACAAAATGAAAAGCAGCAAGCGGAGCGGAGCTTGAAGAAGCGAGCCCCTTTCAGAGAAAGCCATTGCGCGCTAGCCCCCTGTATGGGGTTCCAAACCTGCGCACCCCTAAACTACAACAAGCTTTGAAGCCCCTACTTATTTATGGGATATTTTAAGAAGCCCCTTTCTACAAAACAAACCTTTCTATAATATAAGGGAAGCTCGAAGAGCTTTCTTCGCATGCTTGAGCGCATCTTTCCCCTTTCTATTAGTAAGGTTTTCAAAAGGTAGTTTACTTGCTTACTTGTTAGAGTAAGGAGAAACTTTAGTTTTTTTATTGCAGGGGCGCTAACGAGCAAGAAAAGGCCCCTTACTATTATAGATAGGCTAAGGCGCCTTTACTAATATTATAATAGAAGGCGCTTCTTTTTCAAAGTAAAGTTTCTCGCTTGTTGCTTTAGAAAGATTGCAGGTGAATCTTATCTCCTTCCTTCAGCCGGCTCCGCCCTATCTATTCATCTCTTTTTTCAAATGGATATTTAGGGATCTCTTGTTCATAGATCTTGAAACCAGATCAATATCCATTTCTCAATAGATCTATCTATCGATAGAAAGATATAGATCTCTATCTGGCCATATCTAAATATGGAAGAACCAACACTTAAAGGGCGTACCAACGGAAGGTTCTCACCCTGTCCCCGACATTGTTCGATTCCCATCTCCCTCTTGTTGCTTAGGCAACTTAAACCCTCAACATAGTGAGGTGTGGGGCGAAAGGGGCCACCATTCTCTTTCTTTCTTCAATCGTTCCGATCAGCACAAGTGGGTTGGTTCGTTTCGTCCTTCTATCTACGCAATTCTCTGTCTTCGTTCGTGATCATGTTGGGCGAAAGGTAGTTGTAGAGGAGCGGCTGTGAAACGGTGATTCCCCCTTTCCATTGAAGTAGGGGGGGCCCCCTTCCCCACCATTCCGGCCTATTATTGATAGGGATTTTACCGATGCTGAAGGTAGCTTGCTTACCAAGCCACCCACTTGAGAAGCTAGTC